GTTGGGAAGGAAATGGAAAAACATACGGATAAATGGAAGGATGAGAGAAAGAGAGAAAAAAATATCAATGATATAGGATTCCAATATGCAAGGTCTATGAGTCATCTCTTAAAAACAGTGTAATACAGCATCAATAATAATTCATCTCTAGTTAGATGAATCCACTCATAGAACAAAGAGCCTCGAGTCAATAAAAACTGAGAAAATTGACTTAAGAAAAAAAGACTCCGTTGGAGAATTAAGACCTAACCATTAATCGAGAAGCAATGGGAACGACGGAACCTGTGAATAAAAAGGATTCTATTGGAAATGAATCTTAATGATTTATTGGGTGGGATGGCGGAATGAACCGAGGAACTAAACTATTCTTTTATTGGGAGAGGTCATGAACTAATCCTACAATTGAAATAGATATTGAACGAGTAAATATTCGCCCGCGAAAATTTTCTTTGATTGGCTTTTAAAAGATTTGTTATAACATAACGCTAAAAAAAAAGACATTGAGATTCTCTTTATAGAGAATCTACATGTTTAAATTCTCTATCTAAACAGAAACACGATATACCAATTCCGACTAGAATAATTAGATGAAATTTCAAAAAATCCTACGCTTTAGTATATCATTCATTAAATCCCAGTATATCTTGATAAAACCTTTTTAAGTCCTTTCATTCGCGAGGAGCTGGATGAGACGAAACTCTCATGTCCAGTTCTGTAGTAGAGATGGCATTACGAAAGAACCATCGATTATAACCCCAAAAGAACAAGATTCCGTAAACAACATCGAGGAAGAATAAAAGGAATATCTTATCGAGGTAATCAGATTGCCTTCGGTAAATATGCTCTTCAAGCACTTGAACCCGCTTGGATCACGTCTCGACAAATTGAAGCGGGACGCCGAGCAATGACACGAAATGTACGGCGCGGGGGGAAAATATGGGTACGCATATTTCCCGACAAACCCGTTACGGTAAGACCCACGGAAACACGTATGGGGTCCGGGAAAGGGTCCCCCGAATACTGGGTAGCCGTCGTTAAACCGGGTAGAATACTTTATGAAATGAGTGGAGTAGCCGAAAATATAGCTCGAAAGGCTATTTCAATAGCGGCGTCTAAAATGCCGATAAGAACTCAATTCATAATTTCAGCATTAGGGATGTGAAATAAATAAAAAGATCTTGGGTATAAAAAAATACGATTTTATTTCTTTTTTTTTTTACTTCGTCCTTTCAGTGCTTTACTTTAAAATTAAACATTAAAAAAATAGATTCAAAAAACGATATGATTCAACCTCAAACCCATTTGAATGTAGCAGACAATAGCGGTGCTCGAGAATTGATGTGTATTCGAATCATAGGAGCCAGTAATCGTAGATATGCTAATATTGGGGACGTTGTTGTTGCTGTGATCAAGGAAGCAGTACCCAATACGCCTCTAGAAAGATCAGAAGTGATCAGAGCAGTAATTGTACGTACTTGTAAAGAACTCAGACGCGATAACGGTATGATAATACGGTATGATGACAATGCTGCAGTTGTCATTGATCAAGAGGGAAATCCAAAGGGAACTCGAGTTTTTGGTGCGATCGCCCGGGAATTGCGACAGTTGAATTTTACTAAAATAGTTTCATTAGCGCCGGAAGTATTATAAGATGGGACCGTGCTATAGTGATAATATTAAAATCAAATAGATAAATAAAAGTTTAGTCGAGTATGTCTCACGCATATACTTTTAATAATTTTCCTAAAAAAGAGCATGTTGATTATATAAAAATTCGGAAGTACCAAAACTGGTAGTTTATCATGAGCAAGGACACTATTGCTGACATAATAACTTCTATACGAAATGCTGACATGAATCGAAAGGGGACAGTTCGAATAGCATCTACTAACATCACCGAAAACATTGTTAAAATACTTTTGCGAGAGGGCTTTATAGAAAACGTAAGGAAACTCTCGGAAAACAAAAAATTCTTTTTTGTTTTAACCCTACGACATAGAAGGAATAGGAAAGGACCCTATAGACCCATTTTAAATTTAAAACGAATCAGTCGACCCGGTCTACGAATCTATTTTAACTATCAAAGAATTCCTAGAATTTTAGATGGGATGGGGATTGTAATTCTCTCTACTTCTCAGGGTATAATGACAGACCGAGCGGCTCGACTAGAAAGAATCGGCGGGGAAATTTTATGTTATATATGGTAATTCTTCTTCTATCCGAAGCTTACTGTTGTATTGTGGAATCAAAAGTGGGGGGGGGGTTCCTCGGGGTTTAATTAGTGAATAACTTATCAACGGTATGTTCTGAGGTCGGTTTAGTTTCGACGGTTTAAAGAACAAAGTATGATTCTAGGTATATTTCAAGAACGATCCGCCCCGTTTTGATACATATATACATATACACTCGGTGGAGAGAGTCAAAATTGCAAGAAGTCCTTATGATTCAAATGGAGGGCGGATATAGAATATTAATCTCTAGACTACAGGATTTGAGTAAT